TGTATTACAGAAAGAAATTAGGATAGGAATATATAATCCATATCAAAGTTGGAATATAGGGTATCTATTGTTATTTCACAAATTGCCGTCAGTAACATCGATGAATTGGGTAAAGGTGCGGAAAGAGAGGGATTCGAACCCTCGGTAAACAAAAAGCCTACATAGCAGTTCCAGTGCTACGCCTTCAACCACTCGGCCATCTCTCCTACATAATGATTATGCCCAGAAACCGAGTGAATAGTGATTCATATTCCATTGGGGTCGGCGCACACAATATAAAAATAGAAAGAAAAAGTTTTTATCAAAAAAAACCTCCTTCGAGGCCGGGCCTAGGATAAAGTAATTTGATTAAAAAGTCCGTTTTTACGTTATTTCGTACTGTATTGTACAATTCCTTTGTTTGGGGGATTATTTTATCACGCGATAAAAAATGAAATTATAGAATGGATTGCTACCTATGTCTAGAAATGGAAATTTTATTGATAAGACCTTTTCCATTGTAGCCAATATCTTATTACGAATAATTCCGACTACTTCTGGAGAAAAAGAGGCATTCACTTATTACAGAGATGGTGCGATTTGATTATCTTTTTTTTTTTTTTTACCAATCTTAGTCTTAGGAGAAAAATACATTCTTCCGAGAGAAAGAAAAAAATTTTGAAAAAAACCTACGCTTGCTGAAGGTGAAGTTTGGAAATAAAACGATTAATGCCTTCTGTCGTGTATCCCCGATTAATGCAGCCTCATATGCTTCAATTTTAGATTTATAGTATTAAGCGAAAGGTTAGACCTCTATGGGGTTAGGTCAACCCTACTCCACTAGGCGGCATGGGGGAAGAAGCACTACGCTTAGGAATCAACAACACGAGAAAACTTTGTAAAAAAAACCCTTCCTTTCTTATCGGGATCGGGACTAACAAGAATGGTTGGGACAATAAACATCCATCTCGTTCGTATTTTGGATACCCATATAACCATCGAAGACTGTTGAAGTGACTAATTCCGGGAAATTTAGCGGCGTTGAGGACAAAGAAATTGTTGAAGTGACTATTTATCTAGTAATAACATACTTGATGTTAAGAAAAGATCCTAGACAGGAAGGTTGGCTAGAGATTTCGTGTAAAAACACTAGTCCCACTCAGTTGATAATGACAATATTGCAATCGTTTTTGCTTCTATATTTATCATATCATTATACACATAAAGGAGGAGCCGTATGAGATGAAAATCTCACGTACGGTTCTGGAACGGAGATTCATTGAACCGAATGACGACCGTAACGGATGTCGGCTCAATCTGAAGGAAATTATGCGGAAGCTTTACAGAATTATTATGAGGCTATGCGACTGGAAATTGATCCCTATGATCGAAGTTATATACTTTATAACATAGGCCTTATCCACACAAGTAACGGAGAACATACGAAAGCTTTGGAATACTATTTTCGAGCACTCGAACGAAACCCGTTCTTACCTCAAGCTTTTAACAATATGGCCGTGATCTGTCATTACGTGCGACTATCTCCACTATAGAATAGAAAGAAAAAAGAAAAGAACGAGCAAATCCGCTAATACTAATAATATAAATATTATATGAATTATATTAGAAAAAAAAAATAAAATAGGCTTTCTACATATATATCGTTCGAAACAACGATTTTTATCAGCTGTAGCAAAGAAAGAAACTTCATAGAAGTCGAAATATGAAGAGATATATGCCTAGATACTTTTTTTCTATGGATAAAAGATCTAATTGATAGAGGAAGCACCGTAAAGATCAATTCACAAGGTTTTTGGCCGATACAACAAGAACTGCTTACTTATATCATGATAGAAGAGTTAGGAATCCACTTATGTAATAAAGTCGATCCCCTAAGCTTTTGAGCAGCGGTGTAGTATCAGATCCCAAAGATAGTAAGTCTTTTCTTATGAAGAAAAGTCTTTCTCAAAGATTCTATAGAAATTTAGATATCATATATGAAAATAGATGATATATGAAATCGAGATAGTTACCTGTCAGAAACTTATAATAAGAGTGTTAATGGCGATGCTTTATTCTTCTGAAGGTAGGAGAAAAGATAAAACTATAAAAAAGGATTAAATTATTTATTAATCCAAATTCAAGTTTGAAACTCATGTAATTAACCTCTTTTCTTGTGGTTTATTCCAAAAAAATGGAAGATCAAAAGAATTGACTGTTGAGCCGTATGAGTCAGGAAACTCTCAAGTACGGTTCTAAGGGAAGGAATTTACTCACCTATTCCGACCGCGGAGAACAGGCCACTCGACAGGGAGATTCTGAAATTGCGGAATCTTGGTTTGATCAAGCTGCTGAATATTGGAAACAAGCTATAGCCCTTACCCCTGGTAATTATATTGAAGCACAGAATTGGTTGAAGATTACAGGGCGTTTTGAATAAGAACATTCTGTTTATTTTTCTATTCTAATTTATTATTATTTTATTCTGTATATCTTCTATATTGTCTCTCTTTAGATAATA